TAATTACCTGCCCTAAGTTATAGGGCCTACTGACTGAGGCTTGAATTCAATTGGATAGACTGAAAGGGAATCCAATTAGGAGTTGTGGAAGGGGATGAAAATGCTTTGTATCCGGACTCACAAGAGTCTCCGAGCGCTTAGGGGCATTCAATCCATATGGGATGGGTGATTGGCTCTTATATAATAAAGTTGAAAAAGAAAGAATTCTTTCTTTTTGGTAATCCCGCCAAGAATGTAATAGGGTGTCTCCCTATTGTTTCACAGAAAAAGAAAGGGTAAGGCTTAGATGTGAGATAGAGATATATGATGGATTCTATCTTGATAGTATCTATTTTTTTCTTTTTCTTATGGAAGGTAAAAAAGAATAGGTCTTACTATTCCTACATGTTCCATTAATAAGATTCTTTTGAAAGTCTCAAGGGGGTAACTGTGTATCTTGCTTGTGATTAATACTTCCCGATTCTACCAGAAATTAGATAGGAAATTGTTACGAGTGTATTCATTGAATTTGTTTATCAATAGCATTGGGTCAGAATCCCATTTTGTTTTGACTCTGCACCATTGATTTCACTATTATTAATGATCAATAATGGAATCATTTTTCATATTCATAGAGATAGGGGACATAATTCACATGGATATAGTAAGTCTTGCTTGGGCTGCTTTAATGGTAGTCTTTACATTTTCCCTTTCACTTGTAGTATGGGGAAGGAGTGGACTCTAGGGGTACTACTCATTGAATTGAGTAATCGAATTGTATCGATTGTTTAATCGATCGTTTTCTGCGAAGCTAAAAATCAAAAAGAATCTTCATTTCCAAAATGATACCAGAACCCGGTAATATATGAATAAGAATCATTCAATCAAACAAAGATTTCAATAATTTGTTTCCCATCTTCGTATTTCCAAACTGAAATATACACGATAGTAAATGGAAATAATTTCAAACCGAATTCCTCCTAAATATTCTATTTCGATAAACCAATTCTTACCAGAATTATGGATATTAATTACAACGAGGAGCAACCAATCCCCCTTTTTTATTTGTTTCCCCCCTTACTGTTCAAAGGAAAGGGAAAGCCGTTCTGCTATTATGTGGAGACGTATTTTCCACTGGAAGAGACATAGACATAGTGGTTGTCCAAATAAAAGAGGTACTACGCATAATATAAGAAAATCTTGCTGACATTGGGCGATCCGTGGGCACTTACTTTTTTTTAGATTCCTAGGAATCTTATTTATGCTTTATCAACTTACCTCATGTCATGGTTCGAGCATGAAAAATCGGTGAGTTCTACTACTCCTTTTCCAAATACGAAGAAGTTACTATCGAAGGAACCCCTTTGATCATCTATTAACGGCTGAATCAATTACTTCTTTGGAATGCTAAAAAAAAATCACTTGGTTATTTCCTTATTTCATTTTCTATAATGTAGGCCATACTATTCTTTTCTTTACCCATTGATTCTTTCGATGGGTCTCGGGATCCATATTGAAAATAATCAGAAACTTAGGAATTAGAAGAGTTGACCCTCGATTATTTCAGACCAATCGGAATCTATCGAAATGGATATATCGAAGAAATAGAATTGGGGTACTATTTACATCTCAACAGATCATATGGAAATCTATATATTAATCCATAGAAAGCACATATCTTTATACAACCTTCTATTAAGAATAGATAATAGAATAGATTCTATGGTAGAAAGGTTCATATAGTTCTTTCTACCATACTATTTCATCCCATATACTGCTGACTCCAATCCACGCATTTCATTTAAGACTTGGGATTGCAATCCCTTTCATTTCTTCAATCATTGATAAGAACTAAACTAATAAGTCAAACTTCAGTCAAATTAATCATTTTGACTGACTGTTTTTACGTAGATGATAAGTAAAAAAGCAGTAGGAACTAGAATGAACAACGCAGTAGCAATAAATGCAAGAATATTGACTTCCATAATCTCATCGTTTTTTTGCTTCGCAATAATTCGGGATCTAATCCCATAGAGATACTAAGTCTTTCTTATGAAAATTCCATGGAATGAAGTGCATCCTGATGATACTGAATGGGATCAAAATCATGAATAACAATATCTAACCTATTAAATGGATTCATTGTCGAGAATTGAATAGTATAACATAGGAAGATCTTTTATCCATGTCTAATCCAAAATGGGATTCTTGATTGGATCAGGAATCCCATGGAATTTCTCATTTCTACTCTTTCTTTTCTATAACCTACCATCTTCCTTATACAATCATCTGATGAGGTATTATCAGACCGGTCTTACATTGGTCACAGACCCAAACAGTAGATAGATTCGGAGTGAAAGGGAAAAAGAAATGAATTAAGTTCTAACCGAAATTTTTGTGATGATCTAATCTTCTTGGAAGACAGAGAGGTGCAATAAAGATTGGTCCCAATAGAAAATATTGGGTCTAATAGTCCAAGAAATTCACTGTTTTATTTATTGATTTTGTTCTTTTTTTGATGGGTAAAGTAAAAAACGAAGAAAAAAGATTATTCACCCCCTCTCCCTAGAAAGAAAGGGGGCGGATCTTTGTTTGATCTTTTTTATTAGTATCCTCTTTTCTTGGATTGGAACTGAGACACATACATCAAAAATAAAATAAAGTATACAATGCAAATGATATAGATAAATTGTTTTTAATTCATAATTGAACAAAATCGGAGTTCAAAAAAAGGGAGGACGGGGTAGGTTTCATCTGAAAAGTACTTTGTCGCTGCCGAGATAACTATATGAAAATGAAGTTAATTAAATGAAGTTAATTATGTATTATAACAAAAAACGAATACAATTTGTTTGTGTATGTGTTGCCGGAAAACATATGGGTACTCTATTTCATTCGATTGATCAGAGCAAATTGAAAAAGTCAAACCAATAGAGTCTCTCTTGGAATCCTGAATATGGTGATACCACCGCTCAATCCTCAATCCACATACGTCTCTCTCCCATCAAGTGGTACTGGTTGAAGTAATTGAAATTACCGCATTTGTCCGATGAGAAATGCGAAACAAAAAACGAAAGAAATAAGGTCCACCGCTTAGAATCAAATTCTGCCTCTTGTCCCTCCCCTTCACAGAAAATGGAAAATGGAGAGATGAATTGATGGATTCATCGGATTCTAGGCCGGGACTGACGGGGCTCGAACCCGCAGCTTCCGCCTTGACAGGGCGGTGCTCTGACCGATTGAACTACAATCCCTGTAACTGAGTTATACAGCATACATATTCTGAGAATTTCTTTCTATTTTTTATTTAGAATTGCCGTGTTTTAACAAAAACACGAGTGAGATTGAGATACATATATTCATATGTACATGAACTGAACTATAGTGAGAGTGAGACGGATTACTAGTAATCCAGCGATTATTGCCGCATCAATTAATAACGTGTGGGAACAAATGAACAAAGAAATAGGGATATAGCAAAAAAACCGACTATCTATATTTATTCCCCTATATCAGATCGGGCATTTCTGGAGGACAAATTGGTTATATCATTCTCATGGATCGGCGAATTATTGGGCCGAGCTGGATTTGAACCAGCGTAGACATATTGCCAACGAATTTACAGTCCGTCCCCATTAACCGCTCGGGCATCGACCCAGGAAGAATCAATTCTAGGCTTATTGATAATCCACGATCAACTTCCCCTCGTAGTACCCTACCCCCAGGGGAAGTCGAATCCCCGCTGCCTCCTTGAAAGAGAGATGTCCTGAACCACTAGACGATAGGGGCATACCTGCCCGATCGACATCATACTATGATCATAGTATGAGCGGTTTTTTGGAATTGTCAATAGAATCTTTCGTGTCGTGCTTCCACAATTCCATAGAATTTTGGATTGTTCATTCGCGAACCACATCATATGTTATATATTCTATATATTCTATATATATATAGAATATATATATATAGAATATAACATATGACGAAATATAGTGACGAAATATAGGACTCCCTCAGCGAGGATTTTGTCCGACAGAAAAAGAGGTCAAACCCCATTTCATTTCACTTCTTCAATTTTCACTCATTGATTTGCTCATCGCTAAGATGAGATATGCCTCACTAAGCCAGGAAATTCAGAAATGATAGAATTTTTTTGATTGATTTAAAAAGTGATGTAGAAACCATAAATCTGGGAAGGGATCGACAAGTAAAAGTAATCGAAAATATTCTTTTTTTTTTTCGATAAGAATTCGGTTCAGGATACGAGTCAAACCATGTGATGAATGATTCGATGAAATTTATTGGATCTATGTCAGGTTGGTCCATGTATCAATCAAGTGAATCTCCCCCTAATTAATGGGTCAATAAAAGCAAAGCCTTTTTTTTGGAGTGAAACAATTCAGTGCATTTATATTTATCAAATATAAATAATCATTTGACTTTAGAACTTCCTAGTTAAATCAAATTCCCTGTTCTTGGACGCTATATTACACATAGATATATATATGTACATATAGTGTATATATATCTATTTAGAGACTATATAGAGACTCATAGCGATTAGTCGCCTTTTCTTGAATTGAAGAAAATAGGCCCTTTTAACTCAGTGGTAGAGTAACGCCATGGTAAGGCGTAAGTCATCGGTTCAAATCCGATAAAGGGCTTTTCCACGAGGTTCCAATCTTGGTCTTCATTTTTCATCGGAGAATAGAGATATTCTTTTTTTTTTGTAAAAAAAAGGTAAACGAACCTCATAATGAGTTATAGGTATAAAGTTGAACATTTGTTCATTATGATGATAAGCAATACCACTTTTTTATTCCTCTATAGTCGGACTACTATGTCACTACAGGCTATACTAGTCTTCATCTTTCGTTATTGAAATTTTGGATCCCGGGACATAGATATTTGGATAATACCTAATTCCGATTAGGAATCGACAAGGCAAAGCCTTACTACTTCCCCATTGTTCCAATTAAATCCATCGAAATCAAGAAAAGAAAAAGTAAGTGGACCTGAGT